GACTGAGAAAATTGACTCAAGAACAACTTTCAAGATGAGCTCCATTGTAAAACTAAGACCTAAGCATTAAGTAAGAAGTGATGGGAACGACGGAAGCTGTGAATCCAAAAGATTCTGTGGAAAAGGAAATCTTACTGATTCACCGGTCGGGATGGCGGAAGGAAGCCCAGATGAATTGATCTATTCTTCGAAGGCACACAAAAAGTCTAAAACTGAAACAGAAGAGTAAATATTCGCCCGCGAAAACTTGATTTTTTTGAATCCTTTTAGTCGCGAGGAGCCAGATGAGAAAAAATTCTCACGTCTGGTTCTGTAGTAGGGATGGAATTCAGAAACAACTATCAACTATAACCCCAAAAGAACCAGATTCCGTAAACAACATAGAGGAAGAACGAGGGGAATTTCCTATCGGGGAAATCATATTTGTTTCGGTAAATATGCTCTTCAGGCGCTTGAACCTACTTGGATCACATCCAGACAAATAGAAGCAGGCCGACGAGCAATAACACGAAATGTGCGTCGTGGTGGAAAAATATGGGTACGAGTATTTCCAGACAAACCAGTTACAGTAAGACCTGCAGAAACACGCATGGGTTCGGGTAAAGGATCCCCCGAATATTGGGTAGCTGTTGTTAAACCAGGCCGAATACTTTATGAAATGAATGGAGTAACCGAAAATGTAGCTAGACGGGCAATTTCAATAGCAGCATCAAAAATGCCTATACGAACTCAATTCATTATTTCGGGATAAAGTATAAAAAGAAAAAAGAACAATCAACAAAAATGGTTCTTTATTATAAAAAAATTGCAAATTTCTGTTTTTTGAGATAAACAATATTTCTTTTTTTTTTCTTTGTCCTTTGCATTGAAAGAAAAAATTTTTAAATCGTATGATTCAACCTCAGACCCATTTAAATGTAGCCGATAACAGCGGGGCCCGAAAATTGATGTGTATTCGAATCATAGGCGCTAGCAATCGTCAATATGCTCATATTGGTGACATTGTTGTTGCTGTAATCAAAGACGCAGTACCAAATATGCTACTAGAAAGATCAGAAGTTGTCAGAGCTGTAATTGTACGTACTTGTAAAGAACTCAAACGAGACAACGGTATGATAATACGATATGATGACAATGCTGCAGTTGTTATTGATCAAGAAGGCAATCCAAAAGGAACTCGAATTTTTGGTGCGATCGCCCGTGAATTAAGAAAACAAAATTTTACTAAAATAGTTTCCTTAGCTCCCGAGGTATTATAAAACTATGTTTATAGTAGGTTAGTTGAAAAAATGGATATAGATTAAGAGATAGATTGTATCTCACGCATATACCTTGAGTTAGTCATAAACAAAAAACATGTTGATTATATCAAATAATGAGTTACCAACAATTTTAGGCATAATGGGTAGAGACACTATTGCTGAGATATTAACCTCTATACGAAATGCTTATATGGATCAAAAAAGAATGGTTCGAATAACATCGACTAAGAGTACCGAAAATTTTGCAAAAATACTTTTACGAGAAGGTTTTATCGAAAACATAAGAAAACAGCGCGAAAACAATAAAAATTATTTGGTTTTAACGTTGAGACACCAAAGGGCTAGAAAAAAGCCCTATAGAAACCTTTTTAATTTAAACCGAATCAGTCGACCGGGTCTACGAATCTATTCTAACTCTCAACGAATTCCTCGAATTTTAGGCGGGATGGGGATTGTAATTCTGTCCACTTCTCGAGGTATAATGACCGACCGAGAGGCTAGACTAGAAGGAATCGGCGGAGAGGTTTTGTGTTCTATATGGTAATCTTTATCATAGACAAATTGTATTCGATATAGATTCTTTGAAATTGTAACAAAACTAAAAGGGCTGGATTATCTAATACTGTTGCTCCTCCTTTAGTTGATGCTTCATAGGAGCTTTACCTGGAATGAAGGAACAAAAATGGATTCAAGAAGGTTTAATTACCGAATCGCTTCCCAATGGCATGTTTCGGATTCGTTTAGATACTGACGATCTCATTCTAGGTTATGTTTCAGGAAGGATCCGGCGTAGTTTTATACGAATACTACCAGGAGCTAGAGTCAAAGTTGGAGTACGTGGTTACCACGTACTCCAACTTTGACTCCCGCAACAAAGATTCGAAGGATTAAATGGTTTGAACGCCCCTTTCGTGGGAAGGGGAATCGAGATGAAAAATTATCAAGAAACTTTTTGTCTTCAAAGAAGTAGATTTCGAAGTTGATTCAAATTTAAGATAAGGAATGACAAGTATGAAAATAAGAGCTTCTGTCCGCAAAATTTGTGAAAAGTGTCGATTAATCCGTAGGAGGGGACGACTTATAGTAATTTGTTCCAATCCGAAACATAAACAAAGACAGGGATAATCAGACTCGCTAAAGAAACTGATGAGAAAAAAGGAATCTTTTGTAACATGAAATGGATATATCCATAGATCTCTGACTGATATTTATGAAATGATAAAATATGGTAAAAGCTA